AGTACTATATATTTACCGGGAACCCCATGCACAAATAGATGTACGATACAAAATGAATTTCACATAATTGCTTTGATAGAATACTTTGAACATATATTTTAATATATGCGTCCCGTTTCGTTTTTAATCCAAAGAAAGAGGATATATATTAATAAAATAAAGATCAAAGAAAGATCCAACCTCTCCTTAGAGAGAGGGGATGAATAATTTTTTTTTATTTAAGGGTACTGTTGAAAAAAGAACAAACTCTAAAATAGTGTGATGGAATATTCGATTTTTTTTATACCTTAAGACTCAGTTTCTTTTTATCATACTTATTTCTTTTTGTTTTCCACAAAAATTAAATCATTAAAAAAGAGTACTTAACTCCTTCTTTTCTATTTTACTTCTATTGTTTGCTTGGGTTTGTAACCAATGGAAACGTAAGAGCGGTCAAATGATACGTCATCAGATGATTGTACAAGGAAGGCGGTAGGTTATAGAAAAAACAAGAATGAAGAATGAAAAAGAAGGATAAATTAAAATAAAAAAGAAAAGTAAAGGGGTTGGATCAGGAATCCAATTTTGGATTCGGTATGGATAAAAGATCTTCCTATGTTATACTATTCAATTCTCGACGATGAATTGATTTGATAGCTCAGATATTGTTATTCATGATATTGATCCGATTCAATATCATCAAGGTGTAATTCATCCCATTGAATTTACAGGCGAAAGATTTATCATCTCTATGGGATTAAATCCCGAGTTATTGCCAAATAAAAAAAACAATGAGATTATGGAAGTAAATATTCTCGCATTTATTGCTACTGCACTCTTCATTCTAGTTCCTACTGCTTTTTTACTTATAATATACGTAAAAACAGTCAGTCAAAGTGATTAATTTGAATCAAACTTGACTTCTTTTCTTAGTCAATGATTGAAGAAATAGAAGAAATCAAAAGGATTTTCATCTCACGTCTTAAATGAAATGAGCGGACTCGAATTAGCGGTATAGTATTCTATGAGATCCGATAGTATGGTAGAAAGATTCATATATTTCTTTCTACCATACTAGCTATTATTCTTATTGTAATTTATTGTAATGTAACAAGTTGTACTGTATAAAAAGATATATAATATAGGCTTAATATAGATTAATCTACAATATGTATCTTTTTGATATATGTATTGATATATGTAATGTACATAGCATCCCAATTCGATTTCTTTGCTTCATCTATTTAATTTGTCTTGATTCCAATCAATCTAAAACAATCGAAAGGCAATTCTTAATAGTACGCTTCGAATTCCCAGATTTCTAATTATTTTCAATACGAATCCCTGTATCCATCGAAAGAATCAAATCCACGGGCGAAGGGAGTACGGCATACAGTATATTAATAAATGAAAATCGATTAATTTTCTTTTAGCATTCCGAAGAAGTAATTGATTGAGCAGTTAACAGATGATCCAAGAAGTTCTCTGGAAATTTCTTCAGATTTCAAAAAGGAATAATAAAACCCACCATTTTATTTAAACTCTTGAACCATGAAATGAGTCAATAAAGCCTAAGTATAGCATAAATAAGATTTCTAAACTAAAAAAACAAGTGGTAAAGTAAGTGCGCAATATGTGACTTGCCAAGGGAAGATCTTATTATGCGTAGTCTCTCCTTGGACAACCACTATGTATATGTTGTTTCCCATAGAAGGTACGTATCCACTTAATATAATAACAGAACGTTTTTCTCTTATCTTAATAAAAAGGGAAAGAAAAACAAATAAAAATCAAATAAAAAGGAAAAGGGCTTTGCAAAACGATCTAGAAAACAATCGATACAGTTTGATTCCTCGCCTCAATTAGTAGTACCTCTAGAGTCCACTTCTTCCCCATACTACGAGTGAAAGAGAAAATGTAAAGACTACCATTAAAGCAGCCCAAGCAAGACTTACTATATCCATGTAAATTATGTCCCCTATCTCTATGAAGGAATTATTCCATTATTGTTCACTAATAATAGTGGAATCACTGGCGTAGAGTCAAAAAGGGATTCGGACCCAACACCATTGATCAAAGGCTCTAATAAATCTGCTTATAACAAATTCTTCAAATTCTTATAGGATATTATTTTTCTAGTAGAATCGGAAAACGTTAAGCACAAGCAAAATACGCAGTGACTCATTTAGAAGTATTAGGGAAATCTTCCTAAGATGTAGGAATAATAAGACCTATTCTATCTTTTCTTGTCTTTATCTTTCGAAAAGGTATAAAAATATGAAAAATAGAATGTCAAGATAGATCGTTATCTATCCCATACTTTTATTTCCCATTTGATCTAATTCTTACTGTCTAAGGATTGTCTCTGTGAAACAATCGGAGGACCACCTATTCCATTCTTGACTAGGGTTTATTGAAAAGAAAGAATTTCTTTTTTCATTTCAATTTTAGAAAGCCAATTTTCCATCGAATTGTTATTGGATACCGAGGACTTAGAGACTCTCCTGAGTCTGTATAGAAAGTATCTTCAGCCCTTTCCACAACCACTAATTCGATTTTCCGTCGGGCTATCCAATCTAATTCAGGACCCGGTAATTAAACACTACTTTAGTAGTGGAAGGGAATCAATAAATCTTTATATGAGAGACCTTCCACCACTATAATCTGTCCTTGAATCCTAGAGGCAAGGATTTAGAGCACTTTAGCTTTCGAGAGTCAAACTTCCAGATGTTTAGAACCAAGCAAGCAAGTCTCAAGAGTCCTTTTACTTTGTTTGCTTCTGCTGGGGAAAAATTCAGCGAGTTATATTAGCAAAACGAAATAAGAGATTTCGAGTTCTTTCTTGATCAGGCGACACCCGGATTTGAACTGGGGAAAAAGGATTTGCAGTCCCCCGCCTTACCGCTCGGCCATGCCGCCAAAATAAAATGTATGATCTCCTACAAAATAGATGAAAAAAAGAGTCTCCCTTTGTTTGCGTCGGGTGGGGAATTCCTAAACTTCTTTTTTTATTGGACTTGCATCTTGAATCCCGTTTTCTTAAATTTAACCCTTGCCCGAAAAGAAAAAAATCCTTCGTTTTTTGGATTGGATCCATCCCTTCGGTTGTATGTATAGTATCTCAAAACCTAAATATTTACAAATTTTCCCTCTCTTTTTTCTATTGATATTGAAAAATTGAAAAACCAAATGTGGTTTTTCAGTCACAAAAGCCAAAATTTAGGACAAATTGGAACCATTAACTATTAAATGTGACTGTAAATTCATGAACGATTCTTGGATTTGAATCCAAAATTGTCTTTTCTTAATCCTAATGATATAAGACAATCCAAATTGATATATAACTAATCAGTATTGATTCTTTTCCATAAAAAAAATCCTTCCCAATTTCTATTATAACATCAAATAGAAGTATATGTAAACCCCAGAACATAAATTGTTATACAAATATTTAATTGGATATCCTATCTATATATGATGCCTATAGAGAATTATCAGTAAATTGTAAGAGAATTATCAGTAAATTGTAGTGCTTCAATTTTTCATTCAATAGATGGAATAGAAAATGGAAATTTTGATATAGCATAGCACGCGCTGTCCCGAATAGAACTTCAATAAAGGAGGAAACATAGATAGCTTATCTACACATGGTTAATAAATACAAACTTTATTACTCTATTACGCCCTTCGATCGTATTATTCTACTAAAAAAAGGTAAAAGTATCTCTTTTTTATGCGAATCATTTGTTGAACAATAGAATCCATGAAAAAGTTAAGTGCTCAAAAAAGATCAACTCTATATTTTTGATGATTATAATGTCTTTATATCATCGAATAGATTAAATACCGAATCCATTTCTTTTTCTGGTACCCAATCGGATTAGAATATGTAATATCATAATAATGGTAGAAATGGAATCACTTTTTTTTTGATATTCTATCCAAAACTCCATAAGTCTCAGTGACATTTATTAATTCCTTTCGATTTTGTATCTGTTACAAATTCCAATTTGAATATAAAATTGTCTTTATTCCTCCGTTCATATGCATTTCATACATTCCATATATGGGGTGGGTCAAATTTCATGTGATTCAGTAAACAAAATAGAAATTCCATCATTGCTAAATCAATCCATATGATTTGATGAAGAATGGGTCAATAATGGAATTTTTTCGAGAAAAGGGAAATTCAAAATGCTCGGGGATGGAAATGAGGGAATGTCTACAGTACCTGGTTTTAATCAGATACAATTTGAAGGATTTTGTAGATTCATTGATCAGGGCTTAACAGAAGAACTTTATAAGTTTCCAAAAATTGAAGATACAGATCAAGAAATTGAATTTCAATTATTTGTGGAAACATATCAATTGGTAGAACCTTTGATAAAAGAAAGAGATGCTGTATATGAATCACTCACATATGCTTCTGAATTATATGTATCCGCGGGATTAATTTGGAAAACCAGTAGGGATATGCAAGAACAAACTCTTTTTATTGGAAACATTCCTTTAATGAATTCCCTGGGAACTTCTATAGTAAATGGAATATACAGAATTGTGATCAATCAAATATTGCAAAGTCCCGGTATCTATTACCGGTCAGAATTGGACCATAACGGAATTTCGGTCTATACCGGGACCATAATATCAGATTGGGGAGGAAGATTAGAATTAGAGATTGATCGAAAAGCAAGGATATGGGCTCGTGTGAGTAGGAAACAGAAAATATCTATTCTAGTTCTATCATCAGCTATGGGTTTGAATCTAAGAGAAATTTTAGAGAATGTTTGCTATCCTGAAATTTTCTTGTCTTTCCTGAATGATAAAGAGAAAAAAAAAATTGGGTCAAAAGAAAATGCCATTTTGGAGTTTTATCAACAATTTGCTTGTGTAGGCGGAGATCCGGTATTTTCTGAATCCTTATGTAAGGAATTACAAAAGAAATTCTTTCAACAAAGATGTGAATTAGGAAGGATTGGTCGACGAAATATGAATCGGAGACTAAATCTTGATATACCTCA